TAAAACTTATAATAATGTAAATAAAAACATTTTGAAACCATAAAARRRWKRKMTMGATATCTTCCGACTAAATTTCACTACTTTATGTCCTTGAAATATTTATATGTAATTCTTTTGTAAAGACTTTTGATCACTCATACTATTTCCTCTGCTTCCTAGGGTGATTCCCACCTTGTTAATTAAATTTCATACACTGTGAAATGTCCATTGAAAAGGAAAAAAGAAAAAAAAAACTATATGCTCTATGGAAAGAACGCTCGGCATGGTGGCCGCTCCCGCTATTGTTTTCCACCATTAACTTATGCCTGCTGAAATGAAGTTATGGGGAAGTTTACAGTTTATGGCCCTGAAATAGGAACCAAATGCCAGGAATAAATCACTATGTGAAACCCCCACAATCATTGTCCCTCACCTTCAATAACCGTTAGCATTAAGAAATGGACTTGTTGGTCGGTTCTTACTACATTAAATATTTGAATTTGATAGGATTTTGAATAAAGGTATAACTTAACCCATGGATTGTTGTGTTAGGTCTTAAGTTTCGCCTGGTTTTTATAAGTCTTTGTTAAATTTTAATCCTTTACTTTATGTAAATTTTTCGTTATCGTGTAATACTTGAATGGTTTAATCCTAGATATGGTGATAAAACATAGATGTACTTGAATGCTATATGATATGGTTAATATAAATTAATGTTGATAATACATATATGTATATAAAATTATTATACATATATTACAAAGAATAGTTTAACTAAGAATCCTGGCTTTGGGAGTCAGGGGTGGGAGTTAGAATCTCCTTTCTTTGAGCAGTAGGGAGGATTTTAACCTCCGACATCTGGTTTACAAGACCAGGGCTCTGATGCTGAGCTACTAGTGCAAGCTCATTCAAGTGCTTTATCCTCTGCGTAGCCTGCTAGTGGTGTGAGGACTAGGAAAAGGAAAAAGTATAAAAAGGACGCGATTTGTCCAATAATAACGAATGGGTGTGATACAGGTATCCCTCCGATTCAAGTGAGAATAATAACGTCTGCGATTAGGGTTCAAAACAAGAATTGTGTAAGTGGTCGGAAAGTGAGGCTTCGTTGTTTAGACGTGTGTAGAAATGGTACTAGTATCAGGATAAGGATAGAAGCTAGGAGAGCTAAAACTCCCCCCAATTTATTGGGAATGGAGCGTAGAATTGCATACGCGAACAGGAAATATCATTCTGGCTTAATGTGGGGAGGAGTGACTAGTGGATTGGCGGGGGTGAAATTGTCCGGGTCTCCTAGTAGGTTGGGTGAGAATAAAGCTAGACATGTGAGGGCAATGACAAGTACTGCGAACCCTAATAAGTCTTTATATGAGAAATAGGGGTGGAAGCTTATTTTATCTGCGTCTGAATTTAGGCCGAGGGGATTATTTGAGCCTGTTTGATGAAGGAAAAGGAGGTGGACCATGGTTGCGCCCGCAATTACAAAGGGGAATAAAAAGTGGAAAGCAAAGAATCGGGTAAGGGTTGCATTGTCTACTGAGAATCCACCTCAGATTCATTGAACAAGGGCGTTACCCACGTAGGGTACTGCAGAGAGTAGGTTGGTGATAACGGTGGCACCTCAAAAGGACATTTGGCCCCAAGGTAATACATAACCGACGAAAGCAGTTATTATAACTAGAAGTAATAGAACTACCCCGATGTTTCATGTTTCTTTATAGAGGTATGAGCCGTAGTAAAGTCCACGGCCAATGTGGGCATAGATGCACACAAAGAAGAAGGATGCGCCGTTGGCGTGAAGGTTTCGGATGAATCACCCGTAATTTACGTCTCGGCAAATATGAGCGACGGAAGAAAAAGCCGTAGCAATATCAGAGGTATAGTGCATGGCTAAAAATAGTCCTGTGAGGATTTGAATAATTAAGCAAAGTCCTAAGAGAGAGCCGAAGTTTCATCACACTGAAATATTTGAGGGGGCGGGTAGGTCAACTAGGGCATTGTTTGCGATTTTAAGGAGGGGATGTGTCTTTCGTAGACTTGCCATTAGTGGGTTCTTGTAGTTGAATAACAACGGTGGTTTTTCAAGCCATTAGTTCTGGTTAAAGTCCTGGCAGGAATTATGACTTACATTATGTCTTTATTTTTAATTGGTTTAGTTTTAGGGTTGGTTGCAGTTGCTTCTAACCCTTCTCCTTACTTTGCTGCCTTAGGGTTAGTAGTTGTGGCGGGCATAGGGTGTGGAGTATTGGTTGGTCATGGGGGACCTTTTCTATCGTTGGTGCTGTTTTTGATTTATTTGGGTGGGATATTAGTGGTGTTTGCGTACTCGGCGGCACTTGCCGCTGAGCCCTACCCGGAAAGTTGGGTTAGTGGTCCTGTTGTAGGTGATATGTTGATATACTTAGTAGGGGTAGCGGTGGCTTCTAGTGTATTTTGAGGGGGGTGATTTGAGTCTTCATGGGTGCCGGCTGATGAGCTTAGTGAGCTGTCTGTCCTTCGAGGTGATATTGGAGGGGTTGCATTAATGTACTCGTTAGGGGGAGGGATATTAGTACTTAGTGCGTGGGTCCTCCTTCTCACTTTGTTTGTTGTGTTGGAATTAACTCGAGGATTAAGTCGGGGGACCCTTCGGGCAGTTTAATGGGTAAATAATAGGGCAGCAAGGGTTAGGGTAAGAAGGAATAGGGTGAGATATGTCTTGATTATTCCTTGTTGGGTGTTGCTTGTTGTTGTAATTAGGGGGATATTTGATGAAGAGATTGCTTTGGGGCCGACTTTTTCTAGTCAAGTTTGGTCAATCAGTTGGCTGGCAAGTGTCTGTCCTAAAACTAAATTTAGCTTGGGGGTAAATCGGTGAATGATTGCGGGGAAAAAGCCTAGCATGTTGGAGAAGTGGTGGGTAACCAGGTTAGGTATAATTTTGTACTGCTTGTTGGTGAGTGTTGCTAGCTCGAGGGCAATGAGTAACCCCATGATTGTAACTACAAGGGCAGCTAGCTTGAGCAAGGGGGGTATAGATATCACAGGGGTCTTAAGGGGGGTGATGTTTGAGATAATTAGGAGGCCAGCGACAATGCTTCCTCATGCAAGTCGCTTTAAGGGGTTAATAACCGCTGGGTTATTTTCATTGATGGGGGAAATAGCGTTAAATCGTGGGTGGCCTATTGAGACAAAAAACACTACGCGGAGACTATAGATGGCCGTGAATGAGGTGGCCAGAAGGGTTAGGACCAGGGCTCAGGCGTTTAGGTGGGATGTGTTTAGTGCCTCAATAATGGCATCTTTGGAGAAGAATCCTGCTAGGAAGGGGGTGCCTGTGAGGGCTAAACTACCAATAGTGAGGCAGGAGGATGTAAAGGGGGCAAGATGATGTATGCCTCCTATTTTTCGGATATCTTGTTCGTCGTTGAGGCTGTGAATAATTGAGCCAGAACAAAGGAATAGTATTGCCTTAAAGAAGGCATGGGTACAAATGTGGAGGAAGGCTAGTTGAGGTTGATTTAAACCAATAGTAACTATTATTAGGCCAAGTTGGCTTGATGTGGAAAATGCTACGATTTTCTTGATATCATTTTGGGTTAGGGCACAGGTGGCTGTAAATAGCGTTGTCAGGGCACCTAGACATAGGCAGGTGGTGAGGGCAGTTTGGTTATTTTCCAGGAGGGGACTTGTTCGTACTAGGAGAAAAATACCGGCAACGACTATGGTGCTTGAATGCAGTAGGGCAGAGACCGGTGTAGGACCCTCTATAGCAGAGGGAAGTCAAGGGTGAAGACCAAATTGGGCCGACTTACCTGTAGCGGCAACAATCAGGCCTAGTAGTGGTAGGGTAAGATCCAGGTCTTTCGTTGCTACAAAAATCTGTTGTAACTCTCAGGAGTTAGCGTTGGTTGCTATTCATGCTATTGTGAATAGCAGTCCAATGTCTCCGACCCGATTATATACAACGGCTTGAAGGGCCGCTGTATTGGCATCCGCTCGTCCGTACCATCAGCCAATGAGTAGAAATGATATAATCCCTACTCCTTCTCAACCAATGAAAAGTTGGAACAGGTTGTTTGCTGTTACAAGAATAATTATGGCAATAAGGAAAACTAAGAGGTATTTAAAGAATCGGTTTATATATGGGTCTGCATGTATATATCATGATGCAAATTCTAGAATAGACCAAGTGACGTAGAGGGCAATGGGGACAAAAATAACTGAGTAGTGGTCAAATTTGAAGCTAATGTTTACGTCGAAGGTTATTGTATTTATTCAATTTCATGAGGTGATGATCGCTTCTGCGCCCTCGTTAAGAAAGAGAAGTAGGGGGATCAGGCTAACGAAGAAGGCCAGGGCGACTGCTGTCTTAACATGGGAAACGGCCCAGTTGGGGTTTCGGGGGCGGGGCTCCAGGGTAGTAAAGATAGGATATGCTAATAGTAAAAAGATAATGACTAAGCTGGATGATATAATAAGTGATGAGGAGTGCATAGCTGCTACTTGGATTTGCACCAAGAGTTTTTGGTTCCTAAGACCAATGGATGAGCTGTTATCCTTTAGGAGCAGGCCGAGTGAGCCCTGGGGTCCAACCAAGGTCACGGAGATTAGCAGTCTTCGTTGCTGGCGAGCCTCTCTCGGTGGATAAGGGGATTTTAACCTCTGTCTTTAGAATCACAATCTAATATTTTTGTTAAACTATATCTACAGGTGGTTCAGCCTCATACTAATTCGGGTTTTAAAATAAGTAGAAGCAGGGGGAGGAGGTGAAGGGCTATAATTAGGTGTTCCCGGGTATAGGAGGGGTTTAGGCTAATAATATGTGCTGGGAGGGGGCCCCGTTGGGTTATGAGGAACATATAAAGTGAATAGCTCGCGGTAATAAGGGTCCCTGCCCCTGTTAATACCAGGGTTCATCATGATCAGCCAAATAATGAGGTAATAATTAAAAGTTCTCCTATGAGATTGGGTAGAGGGGGAAGGGCTAAGTTTGCGAGGCTGGCAATAAATCATCATGTTGCTATGAGTGGGAGCACTATTTGTAATCCTCGGGCTAATAATATTGTCCGGCTATGGAGGCGTTCATAATTTGTATTGGCTAAGCAGAAGAGGGCGGAGGACGTCAGACCGTGTGCAATCATAAGGATTACGGCGCCGGCAAGGCCTCAAGGTGTCTGGATAAGAATACCTCCAACAACCAGGCCTATGTGGCTTACGGATGAATAGGCGATGAGGGATTTAAGGTCTGTTTGGCGAAGGCAGGTGGAGCCAGTTATAATTACACCTCAGAGGGCGAGGATAATAAAGGGATAGCTTAACTCCTTGGTGAGAGGTTCCAATATGGCTATTATTCGGATCATACCGTAACCTCCTAGTTTTAAAAGAACTGCAGCTAGAACCATTGAGCCTGCAACTGGGGCTTCTACATGTGCTTTTGGTAACCAGAGATGTGCTCCGTATAGGGGTATTTTTACTAAAAATGCAATTAGGCAGCCTGCTCATCAAAGTTTATCAGCATAAGATGAAAGGGGGGTAGAGTTAGTATACTGAATGGTTAAAAGGGATAGGGAGCCCGTATCCTTTTGAAGAAGTAAGAGGGCAACTAGTAATGGGAGAGAGCCTGCTAGTGTATAAAACAAAAAATATACCCCTGCATTAAGGCGTTCTGCCTGATTACCTCACCGAGTGATAATGATTAGTGTGGGGATTAGAGTAGCTTCAAACATAATATAAAACATAAGGAGCTCGGTGGCACCGAAGGCTATGATAAGGAATACTTGTAGAGATGTTAATAGGCTAATGTAGGTCCGTTGGCGGTTAATAGGTTCGAGTGCTGTGTGGCTTTGGCTTGCCAAGATTATAAGAGGGAGTAGTCAGCAGGTAAGGACAAGTAGGGGTGTTGAGAGGGGGTCTGTGGCTATGAAGGGTGTGAGGCAGGATCAGCCTGTTTCGGATGTATTTTTTAGTCAAGTGAGGCTGGCTAATGCAATGACTAGGCTGTGGGAGAGGGTAGTAGGTCATAATCACTTGGCAGGGGCAAGCCAGGCTGTGGGGAGAAGCATTAGGGTAGGAATTAGGATTTTTAGCATTGTAATAGGTTTAAGGTTTGAAGGCGATCTGAACCATGTGTGCGAGCTGTGGCTACCAGTAAGGCAAGTCCTGCGCTTGCTTCACAAGCTGAAAAAGCTAATAGAAGCATAGGGGCTGCAGAGAAATTTGTGGAGCCTAGTTGAAGGGTTCAAATCGAAAGTCCAATAAATAAAGAGAGCATCATCCCTTCTAAGCATAAAAGAGCGGAGAGGAGGTGGGTTCGATGGAATGCTAGGCCTGTCAGTCCTAGGGTAAAGGCCGATGAGAAAGCGAAGTGAGCGGGAGTCATTAGACAATTATGGACTTTAACCATAAGCTTTTGAGCCGAAATCAAATATTTTTCTTAAACTAATTGGCTATTCGGCTCATTCTAGTCCTCCTTGAATCCATTCGTAAATTAAGCCAAGGGTAAGAAGGATAAGCACGGCGACGGCTCAGAAGAGTGTTAATAATGGGGAGGTTAATTGGTCCCCTCAGGGGAGTGGGAGAAGAAGGGCAATTTCTAAATCGAAAAGGAGGAAGAGAATGGCGACTAGGAAGAAGCGGAGAGAAAACGGTAAGCGGGCTGATCCTAAGGGGTCGAAGCCACATTCATAGGGGGAGAGCTTTTCGTGGTCAGGGGCCATTTGGGGGAGTCAGAAGGATACAATGGCCAGGACTACGGAAAGCAAAATAGTGATGGTAATTACAGCTATTGCTACGTTCATTATCTTTCCTTGGATTTTAACCAAGACCGGGTGATTGGAAGTCACTTATACTAGTTTTAATACTAGAAAGATTAAGAGCCTCATCAGTAGATAGAGATATATAGGAATAGTCACACGACGTCTACGAAATGTCAGTATCAGGCAGCTGCTTCGAACCCGAAATGGTGCTCAGATGTAAAGTGGTATTGGATTTGTCGTAGGAGGCAAACAGCTAAAAATGTAGAGCCCATAATAACGTGTAGACCGTGGAATCCAGTGGCTACGAAAAAGGTAGAGCCGTATACGCCATCTGCAATTGTAAAGGGGGCTTCATAGTATTCCAGGGCTTGAAGGAATGTAAAATAAAAGCCTAGAAGAATAGTTAAGGCTAGCGATTGAATGGTCTGTTTTCGTTCACCTTCTATAATGCTGTGGTGGGCTCATGTGACTGTTACCCCGGAGGCAAGTAGTACAGCTGTATTAAGGAGGGGGACTTCAAATGGGTCAAGAGTTGTAATGCCCGTAGGAGGTCAGCAGCCCCCTAGTTCAGGAGTGGGGGCAAGGCTTGCGTGGTAGAAGGCTCAGAAGAATCCTAGGAAAAAAAATACTTCCGAGGTAATGAAAAGAATTATTCCGTATCGAAGACCTTTTTGTACAGGGGGCGTGTGATGTCCTTGGAATGTACCTTCTCGTACGATGTCTCGTCATCATTGATATATTGTAAGAAGTAGTAGAGCTGTTCCTAAGGTTATTAAGGTTGTTGAGCGAAAATGAAATCAGGTCGCGAGGCCTGATGTTATCAGCAGGGCAGCAATTGCCCCTGTTAAGGGTCAAGGGCTGGGGTCAACTATGTGGTAAGGGTGTGCTTGATGGGCCATTAGACGTTTTCTTGTAGGTATAGCGTTAGTAGGAGAACGAAGACGTAGGCTTGAATTATTGCTACAGCAACTTCTAATAGGGTAAGGAGAACCAGTACTGTCGTTGTGATGATTGCCACGGTTGGTATTAAGGGGAGAAGTACGAAGGCGCCTGTGGCAATTAGTTGAATTAAGAGGTGACCAGCTGTTAAATTAGCTGTTAGTCGTACTCCTAGGGCAAGGGGGCGGATAAAGAGGCTGATTGTTTCGATAATGATAAGCACCGGGATAAGGGGGCCGGGTGTGCCTTCTGGTAGGAGGTGTCCTAGGGCATGGGTTGGTTGGTTTCGTATGCCAATAATGACAGTTGCTAACCAAAGGGGTACCGCAAGCCCTAGATTTAATGACAACTGGGTGGTAGGGGTAAAAGTGTAGGGAAGAAGTCCTAATATATTTAAGGTAATCAAAAAGATTATTAATGAGGTTAGGAGGGCGGCTCATTTATGGCCCCCAATATTTAAGGGAAGGAGAAGCTGTTGAGTAAAACGGTTAATAAATCAACCCTGAAGCGCGAGGAATCGGTTATTTAACCATCGAGTTGTGGGTGTGGGGTAAAGGAGTCAGGGTAGGGTAAGGGCAAGGGCTATTAATGGGATCCCAAGATAGGTGGGGCTTATAAACTGGTCAAAAAAGCTTAGTGTCATGGTCAAGTTCAGGGGTCTGTTTTGGTTTTTTCTGCGCTTTGCAGGGTGGGGGTGTTTGGGAAGGTGTGGGCTGTAACTTTAGCGGGAATAATGGCCAGGAAGACCATTCATGAGAAGACTAAAATAGCAAATCAAGGTGCGGGGTTGAGTTGGGGCATGTCGTTAGGGGTGGTTGGGAGCCACCAATCTTTAGCTTAAAAGGCTAACGCTATACCCTATTTAGCTTCCTAGCGAGGCGTCTTCAAGTATTCGAGATGATCAGTTTTCAAAGTGTTCTAGGGGAACTGCTTCCACTACAATGGGTATAAAGCTGTGATTTGCTCCGCAGATTTCAGAGCATTGTCCATAGAATACGCCTGGTCGGGATGCGATGAAGGCTGTTTGGTTAAGGCGGCCTGGGACTGCGTCCATTTTTACCCCCAGGGCTGGGACTGCTCACGAGTGGAGTACATCGTCTGCAGAGACTAAAACTCGGATGGGGGACTCAACTGGAATAACCATGCGATGGTCGGCTTCTAATAGGCGGAATTGTCCAGGGGTTAGGTCTTGGGTGGGAATTATGTATGAGTCAAAGCCAAGATCTTCGTAGTCAGTGTATTCATAGCTTCAGTATCATTGGTGGCCAACGGCTTTAATTGTTAATAAAGGGTTATTAATTTCATCTATAAGGTAGAGGATGCGAAGGGAGGGGAGTGCGATCAGAATTAGAATGATAGCTGGGAGGATTGTCCAGATAATTTCAATTTCTTGTGAATCTAAAATATATTTGTTCGTTAATTTAGTGGTAACTATAGCAAGAATAATATAAAGCACTAGTGTGCTAATCAGGAAGACGATTATTAAAGCATGGTCGTGAAAATGAAGAAGTTCTTCTATAACAGGTGAAGCTGCATCTTGAAATCCAAGCTGTGACGGATGGGCCATTAAGAGCAAGACACGCGGGGGTCTAACCCACACTTCCGCCTTGACAAGGCGGTGTAATGTACTCTTTTACTAGTGTCTTATAAAGAAAGTGGCAGAGCGGTTATGTGGTCGGCTTGAAACCGACCTATGGGGGTTCGACTCCTCCCTTTCTCGTTAGTCTGCTTGTACTTGTACAAAGGCAGGCTCCTCGAATGTGTGGTATGGGGGAGGGCAGCCATGTAGTCATTCTACATTGGTTGTTGTTAAATCTGTTGCTAGAACTTCACGTTTGGCGGCGAATGCCTCTCAAATAATAAATAAGAACATGATAACAGCCACTAGGGAGATAAGTGACCCAATTGAGGAGACTGTATTTCATAGGGTGTAGGCGTCAGGGTAATCGGAGTATCGTCGGGGTATCCCGGCTAATCCGAGGAAGTGTTGTGGGAAGAAGGTTAGGTTTACCCCTAAGAACATAATACCGAAGTGGATTTTTGTTCAAGTGCTGTGAAGCGTGTAGCCTGAAAATAGTGGGAATCAGTGTACGAAGGCGGCGACAATAGCAAATACGGCCCCCATAGATAGTACGTAGTGGAAGTGGGCTACTACATAATAGGTATCGTGGAGTACAATATCTAGAGATGAATTGGCCAGAACAATGCCTGTAAGCCCCCCTACTGTAAACAGGAAAATAAAGCCAAGGGCCCATAAAAGGGGTGTCTCTCATTTAATAGAGCCTCCATGAAGGGTTGCAAGTCAGCTAAATACTTTAACGCCGGTGGGAATTGCGATAATTATTGTGGCAGATGTGAAGTAAGCACGCGTGTCTACGTCTATGCCAACTGTGAATATGTGATGAGCTCATACAATAAAGCCTAGAAGGCCAATAGCCATTATTGCTCATACTATACCTATATAGCCAAAGGGTTCCTTTTTGCCAGAGTAATAGGCGACGATGTGTGAAATCATACCAAAGCCGGGCAGAATGAGAATATATACTTCTGGGTGTCCAAAAAACCAGAATAAGTGCTGGTAAAGGATTGGATCACCTCCTCCGGCCGGATCAAAGAAGGTGGTATTAAGATTTCGGTCGGTAAGGAGCATTGTGATGCCGGCAGCGAGAACTGGTAGGGAGAGAAGGAGAAGAACAGCGGTAATTAGAACGGCTCATACAAATAGGGGTGTCTGGTATTGAGAGATGGCCGGGGGCTTCATATTAATAATTGTGGTGATAAAATTGATTGCCCCAAGGATTGAGGAAATACCTGCTAGGTGAAGTGAAAAAATTGTCAGATCGACTGATGCTCCTGCGTGGGCTAAATTACCGGACAGGGGCGGGTACACTGTTCATCCGGTTCCGGCACCAGCTTCTACCCCAGAAGAGGCAAGTAGTAGAAGGAAAGAAGGGGGTAGAAGTCAGAAACTTATATTATTTATACGAGGAAATGCTATATCTGGGGCTCCAATCATTAGGGGAATTAATCAGTTTCCAAAACCTCCAATTATAATTGGCATTACTATAAAGAAAATCATTACGAAGGCATGTGCTGTAACGATTACATTATAAATTTGGTCGTCTCCAAGGAGAGCGCCCGGTTGGCTTAGTTCTGCTCGAATGAGTAGGCTGAGGGCTGTGCCTACTATACCGGCTCAGGCACCAAATACTAGATAAAGGGTGCCGATGTCTTTGTGATTAGTGGAGAAAAATCAACGTGTGATGGCCACAGGTAGGATGGCTGAGTTTTTAAGCGATGGATTGTAGCCCCACAAACAGAGGTTTGAGTCCTCTTCTTACCAAAAGTCTTGAGGTGTTATACATATCAGATTGCAAATCTGAAGATGCAGGTTGACTATCTGCCGGGACTTTCCCCCGCCTTAGCCCGCCTTCCAGGCGGGGGAAAGATAGATGGATGCTCGCTGGTTTGAGCACTTAGCTGTTAACTAAGATTTTGCAGGATCGAGGCCTGTCCTTCTAGTAAGGCTTTAGCTTAATTAAAGTACCTGTTTTGCATACAGGAGATGTGGGGTAATGTCCCGCAAGCCTTATCAGGGACTGGGGGACTTCCACCCTCACTTAGGGCTTTGAAGGCCCTTGGTCTTGTTTTAACCTAAGTTCCTTAAAGGGTTATTAGTGCTACTGCGGCGGGTGTTAGGGGTAGAAGCAGCAGCGTAGCTATGGTTGAGGTAGCAAGTGGTAGTGTTAGTTGTAAGGAGGGGAGGCGTCACGGGGAGGTTGCGGTGAGGTTATTTGGTGAAATGGTTAGTGCTATCGCGTATGATAATCGTAGGTAAAAATATAGGCTAAGGAGGGCGGTTATTGCGGCCAGTGTTGCGGCGGGGGCAAGGTCTTGTTTAGCAAGCTCTTGAAGGATAAGTCATTTTGGCATAAAGCCTGTAAGTGGGGGGAGGCCTCCTAGGGATAACAGTAGAAGGGGTGCAAGGGCGGTCAGAGCGGGGGTCTTTGACCATGAGGTTGCTAGAGCATTAATGCTAGTCGCTTTATTAAGTTTAAATATAAGAAATGCTGAAAATGTTATAATAAAATATGTGAGTAGTGTTAAAATAGTCAAGGAGGGGGAGAATTGTAGTACAATTACTATTCAGCCTAGGTGTGCGATGGAGGAGTAGGCAAGAATTTTTCGAAGTTGGGTTTGGTTTAAACCTCCTCAGCCTCCTACAATGGTTGAGGTAAGCCCTATGATAATTAGCAGGGTGGTGTTGGCACAGGGGGTTTGGATTAATAAGGCAAATGGGGCAAGTTTTTGTCAGGTTGATAGAATAAGTCCTGTGGTTAGGTCCAGGCCTTGAAGTACTTCAGGTAGTCATGAGTGTACGGGTGCAAGTCCTACTTTTAGTGCGAGGGCCAAAGTGACAAGAGCTGTTGGGAAGGGATGGGCAATTTGTAAAAGGTCTCATTGTCCTGTTAATCAAGCGTTGGTAGTGCTGGCAAAGAGTAGTATAGCTGCTCCGGCAGCTTGAATCAAGAAATATTTAGTGGCTGCTTCAACTGCTCGGGGGTGATGGTGTTGAGCTATTAGAGGAATGATGGCAAGAGTATTTATTTCCAGGCCTATTCAGGCGAGTAGTCAGTGGGAGCTTGCGAAGGTGGTAGTAGTTCCTAAACCAATACCAAATAGGAGGGCGGTTAAGATGTAAGGGTTCATTAGCAAAGGAGGGATTTTAACCTTCGTGTTTGGGGTATGGGACCAAGAGCTTAGAATTAGCTGACTTTACTAGGAAATAGTGTAGTGGGAGCACCAGGAGTTTTGCTCTCCTTAGGCGGGGTTCGAGTCCCCCTTTTCTAAAGAAGCGGGGGGGATTTGAACCCCCATAAGTCACTCTATCAAAGTGGCCCTTTACTTCAGGCACGGCTTCTTATTTATAGCTGGGGTGGTAAGCCAGCAAATGCAATGGGGAGGGCTAGGTGTCAGATAACCAGGGCCAGTGTAAGCGGGAGGAAGTTTTTTCAGATTAGGTGTATGAGTTGATCGTAGCGGAATCGTGGGTAAGAGGCTCGAACTCATAAAAATAAGACAGACAGAAGGGCCGCTTTGGTTATTAGGTTTACTGCGGTGAGTTCAGGTAGTATAGGAAAATGAGAGGCCCCTAAGAAGAGGGTGGCGGAAAGCGTATTTATAAGCAGAATATTAGCATACTCGGCTAAGAAAAATAGGGCGAATGGACCACCTGCATATTCGACATTAAAGCCAGAGACTAGTTCGGATTCGCCTTCAGTGAGGTCAAAAGGTGCACGGTTTGTCTCTGCAAGGGTTGAAATGTATCATATTGCGGCTAGTGGTCAAGCTGGGAGTAGTATTCATACGCTCTCTTGGGCAATGTTGAAGGTCTGTAGGGTGAAACCTCCTGTAAAGATAATAGTACTTAATAGGATTAGGCCTAGGCTAACTTCATATGAAATGGTTTGGGCTACAGCCCGGAGGGCCCCAATGAGGGCATATTTTGAATTTGATGCTCAGCCTGAGCCTAGAATGGAGTAGACAGCGAGGCTTGATAGGGCTAAAATAAATAGAATTCCAAGGTTCAAGTCAATGACTGGATATGGGAGAGGCATGGGGGCTCAAAGGGTCAAGGCAAGCGTTAGTGCGAGTAAGGGGGCGAGGAGGAAAAGCACGGGAGAGGAAGTGGAGGGGCGAACCGGCTCCTTAATAAAGAGCTTGACACCATCGGCGATAGGCTGTAACAGTCCGTAAGGCCCTACAATATTTGGACCTTTTCGTAGTTGTATATATCCTAGTACTTTGCGTTCTAGAAGTGTGAGGAAGGCGACGGCTAAGAGGATGGGGACAATGAAGGCCAAGGGGTTAAGAATGTGGGTAATAAGGACTGAAATCATAGTTAAGGAGAGGACTTGAACCTCTGTAAAAAGGGCTTAGGTCTTTTGCATTCACCGGGCTCTGCCACCCCAACATGCCGTTCTCTCAGGCATGGGGGGTATGCCCTCTTGCCTATTTTAGTTGTCTTCATTAGGTGGGGGTGAGGCTTGCTTAGAGCAGGGGCCTCTTCTTTTCGGTCCTTTCGTACTAGAAAAGAGCACACCATAGATAGAAACTGACCTGGATTACTCCGGTCTGAACTCAGATCACGTAGGACTTTAACCGTTGAACAAACGGACCCTTAATAGCGGCTGCACCATTAGGATGTCCTGATCCAACATCGAGGTCGTAAACCCCCTTGTCGATATGGGCTCTAAAAGGGGATTGCGCTGTTATCCCTAGGGTAACTCGGTCCGTTGATCGGCATTGCCGGATCTTATTGGTCAGATATTCTGTTAATTAGAGCTGCGGCTCTTAGTTGTAGGAGGGGGTGCTCCCTTTCCACGTGGGGGTTTTTTGTTTCCCCGCGGTCGCCCCAACCAAAGACATTAGGGAAGGATTCCATTAGTTCAAGCCCTTGTGGGGGGTTACTTGACAGGATCTTCTTTGGTGTCTAAAGCTCCATAGGGTCTTCTCGTCTTATGTTTATATCCCCGCTTCTGCACGGGGAGATCAATTTCATTGACTTGAAAGAGGAGACAGTTAAGCCCTCGTTGTGCCATTCATACAGGTCTTCATTTAAAAGACAAGTGATTGCGCTACCTTTGCACGGTCAAAATACCGCGGCCGTTAAACTAATAGTCACAGGGCAGGCGGGACCTCTTATTCTTTAGCTTTGCAAGAGGCGATGTTTTTGGTAAACAGGCGAGGCTTGATTTGTTTGCCGAGTTCCTTCTCTTTCTTTTAGTCTTTCCTGAGGTGCACACCTGTGTAGGGTTAACGGTTTATGTTTGAATTCTTTTCTGGTTGTTTGGGTTGTTGTTCAGGTCCCTCTTCGTTTGGGGTCGTTAATGCTCGGTGCGGGTTCGTTCCGAATTACATGTGTGCAAGGAGAGAGGCTTGGCTCTCTTATTACTCATATTAGCAGGGTCCCTCCCATGTCTGCATGGGATGGCCCGGTAGGGAAGGGGGGAGTAAGAACTAACGATCAGGATAGAGAGGGGTAGTGATGTATTTGAGCTATAACGCTTTCTATTGGGATGGCTGCTTTTAGGCCCACCCAAATACTTACCTTTATTTAATTATGATCTTTTTCCTCCCGGAAAAGTTGTATCTTGTTTCAAAGGGGCTGTACCCCCTTTGAATAACTCTCACAGTTTCTTGTGTTATCAGGTGGGGTGGTACTGAGGTGAATAAAGAATCTGAGAGGCTGAACTTCTATCCATTTCCCGGGCAACCAGCTATAACTAGGTTCGGTAGGTTTATCACCTCTACTCAAAGCTCATTCCACTCTTTTGCCACAGAGACGGGTTCGCCCTATAAATAGGCTGTCTTGGAGTAGCTCCCCTAGTTTCGGGGTGTCAAACTAAAGCACTCTTTGCTTGGGTCACGCTGGCTAAATCATGATGCAAAAGGTACGAGAATAAATCTCTGCTTTACTTAGCTTCACTGGGTTGTTTCATTTCTCTTTCAGCGATCCCTTGCGGTACTTTCTCTATTGCTCCTAAGTCCTTTTTCTGTCGCCCATACTAAAGGGGAAAAATGGTTTGTTTAATTAAAACACTCGTGTATTTGGGGTTATAAATAATGGTTGGTTGTTGTTGTGTTTGTGGGCTAGCTGTTGGGCGTCAGGGTGATCCGATTTGCACGGGTATCTCTTCAGTGTAAGGGAAGTGTTATTCTGTTTTAACTACACTCTGATATTACCAAGTGCACCTTCCGGTACCCTTACCATGTTACGACTTGCCTCCCCTCCGCGATTTTTGGGTTTTTAATTATTTAAAGTGATAGGCTTGGGGAGAGTGACGGGCGGTGTGTGCGCGCTTCAGGGCCGATTTCAGTGGAACACGCTATTTTCCGCTTACTACTAAATCCTCCTTCAGGCGCGTGTTTCAGTGCGCCGTTCGTGTTCCCTAATATAGGGAATGTAGCCCATTTCTTCCCCCTCCATGCGCTACACCTCGACCTGACGTTTTGGGTTGTACCAGTTGTGCTTACTTTTAGGCCTTCACAGGGTAAGCTGACGACGGCGGTATATAGGCGGGATAAACAAGGAAGGGTGAGGTTGAACGGGGGTTATCGGTTCTAGAACAGGCTCCTCTAGGGGGGTCTAAAGCACCGCCAAGTCCTTTGGGTTTTAAGCTGGTGCTCGTAGTTCCCAGGCGGGTAGGGTATGTGATATATTACCAAGGTTTAGGGCTAGGCATAGTGGGGTATCTAATCCCAGTTTGTGCCAGAGCTTTCGTGGGGTCAGGGGTTGTAAAGCTACCTTCGTGGTTGATCTTCTAGCCTTCGGATGCGTATAACAGCTTTGAAGGTGTGCGGCTTTAGTCTTTATTTTCCATAACCACTCTTTACGCCGAATGGTATCAACTTGGGTCTCTCGTATAGCCGCGGTGGCTGGCACGAGTTTTACCGGCCCTCTTAGCTTTAACTAAGTCAAGTTTTCACTTATGGCTTAATGTTTATCACTGCTGAGTTCCCTTGAGGGTGTGGCTAAGCAAGGTGTCATGGGCTTACAGATGTGTGCCTGATACCAGCTCCTTGCTCCCGGGCAGGGAGCTGTAGGGCATTCTCACAGGGGGGCGGATACTTGCATGTGTAAATTTGGCTAAAGTTGATAGTAAAGTCAGGACCAAGCCTTTGTGCGGGCGGGGCTTTCTAGGGCCCATCTTAACATCTTCAGTGTTATGCTTTAATTAAGCTACGCTAGC